GTGGGTCCAAGAACTACTATTATCATTACATGTATGATACTCAATCTAGTTGGAATAATCACATTAATAGTTGCATTAATAATTATCTTCATTTTGAAGTTAGTATTAATAGTTCTATTTCAGGTGATACCGATTATTACAGTAATAGTTATAATTATAGTTTCATTTATACTGAAAGTAGTGAAAGTGGGAATTCGAGTATAAAAACTAGTAATAATGGCAGCGATCTCAATATAAGAGAGGAGTCTAATGATTTCGATATAAATCAAAGATACAAACATTTATGGGTTCAATGCGAAAATTGTTATGGATTAAATTATAAAAAATTTTTTAAGTCAAAAATGAATATTTGTGAACAGTGTGGATATCATTTGAAAATGAGTAGTTCAGATAGAATCGAACTTTTGATTGATTCGGGCACTTGGAATCCTATGGATGAAGAGATGGTCTCTATGGACCCTATTGAATTTCATTCAGAGGAAGAACCTTATAAAGATCGTATTGATTTTTATCAAAGAAAAACGGGTTTAACTGAAGCTGTTCAAACAGGCATAGGTCAACTAAATGGTATTCCAATAGCAGTTGGGGTTATGGATTTTCAGTTTATGGGAGGTAGTATGGGATCCGTAGTCGGCGAGAAAATCACCCGTTTGATCGAGTATGCTACTAATCGATCTTTACCTGTCATTATTGTGTGTGCTTCTGGGGGAGCACGCATGCAAGAAGGAAGTTTGAGCTTGATGCAAATGGCTAAAATATCTTCTGCTTTATATGATTATCAATCAAATAAAAAGTTATTCTATATATCAATCCTGACATCTCCTACAACTGGTGGAGTAACAGCCAGTTTTGGTATGTTGGGAGATGTCATTATTGCTGAACCAAATGCCCACATTGCATTTGCGGGTAAGAGAATAATTGAACAAACATTGAATAAAACAGTACCCGATGGTTCACAAGCGGCTGAGTATTCATTCCATAAGGGCTTATTCGACCCAATCGTACCACGTAATCCTTTAAGGGGTGTTCTGAGTGAGTTATTTCAGCTCCACGGTTTCTTTCCTCTGAATCACAATTCAATATATTAAAGTATAGCACTCGATTCAATTCAATTATTTGTAGCGAACGAGTATTTAGTTCATCGTAAAAAAAAAAAAAAACTTAAGTTTAAGAAGAGTAGTGTTTTCTTTGGTGACATAAGTTCCACTTGTAGTAAGAGCCGGAAGTTTTAGATAATTATTATTTTTTCCTCCAGATCGATTATTCTATTTTTTATCTTATCCCTAATTCCTGATTACTAATCATGAATCCTTTATAAATCAATTAGGATAAACAAAGATAAAAGAGTTAAGTTTCTCCTTCCGAGGAATTGGGGGAAGGGAAGACATTAATAAAAAAAGAATTTTATTTGGCCTTCTTAACGTATCAATTTCATTTTAATAGAGACAATAATATAAATATATCTTATTATCTTATTAATAATATATCATATTTGAATCTTAATATTAATTATAAGATATAAGATTCAAATATGATATATTATAGAAAGGAGTGAAAGAACCCTCACTTTGATTTTTTATTTTTTTTATTATAGAATCGAGTTACTGTTTGCTTTGTTGGATTCGATTAGTGAAAGTCGCGAACTCATAATAAACTCTTAAATACCCTTAGTAAAAAAAAAAAAATAGAAAGAATCAAAAAGGATGGAAGAAGAAGAATAGGAAAGTTTTTTATATTAAAGTGAATTATCATACATATTTATGTAGAACGATGAATTAGGTACACTTAATTCAGGTCTATATTCCTTGCACTTATTAACTACTTAATATTATTTATATTAGATATACTTATCATAAGATATCTTTAAAATACAAATATTAAATTGGGGCACCCATTCTATGACAGATCTACCCTCTATTTTTGTGCCTTTAGTGGGCCTAGTATTTCCGGCAATTGCAATGGCTTCTTTATTTCTTCATGTCCAAGAAAATAAGATTGTCTAGATTCGATGAGAGCAAATCTCATCAATTTATTTCAACACTGGATCATAATAAACATATTTATTTAGTCTAATATGGTACGATATGTGGCTCTTTCCGAACACAAATGAGAGACTCATATGCATACGGATACACGATATCTACATAAATGCAGATTATATATGGGTATAGCTGGTTAAAAATGGATCGGCGAATAGTTTTAAATATAAAGTCAATTTATCTAACTAATTACTCCTAATAGTTCCCGTCAAAATAGTGCTAGTTGATGAGAGTTACTTGGGGGTCAAGAAAAGTAAAGTCAAATTCATTTGGGTTATTCTCTCAATTCCAATCGAATACAACTTTAATATAGTAAGTATAGTATGAACTGGCGATCAGAGCATATCTGGATAGAACTTATAACGGGGTCTCGAAAAACAAGTAATTTTTTTTTGGCCTGTAGCCTTTTTTTAGGTTCATTAGGGTTCTTAGTGGTTGGAACTTCCAGTTATCTCGGTAGGAATCTTATATCCGTATTTCCATCTCAGCAAATATTTTTTTTTCCGCAAGGAATCATAATGTCTTTTTATGGGATCGCAGGTCTATTTATTAGCTCCTATTTGTGGTGTACAATTGCGTGGAATGTAGGTAGTGGTTATGACCGATTTGATAGAAAAGAAGGAATTGTTTGTATTTTTCGTTGGGGATTTCCTGGAATAAATCGTCGCATTTTCCTTCGTTTCCTTATGAGAGATATTCAATCCATCAGAATGGAGGTTAAAGAGGGTCTTTATCCTCGTCGTGTCCTTTATATGGAAATAAGAGGCCAAGGGGCGGTTCCCTTGACTGGCACTGATGAGAATCTTACTCCACGAGAAATTGAACAAAAAATTGCCGAATTAGCCTATTTCTTGCGTGTACCAATCGAAGTATTTTGAAATGAAGAATTTAATGTTTTCTCAGTATGAGGGAGGGGACTTGCTAATTCCCTTTTTAATACAATTGAAGTTTATTCAAAAAACTTATTTGATTAAAACATATTAGATTTGATTTCTCCCTTCTGTTAGCGGGTAAACCCACATGGAATAAAACAAAAGTGGGAGATTTTATATGGAACAACTAAATTCTAATAAAAATCCATTTTTTCTATACCAAAAGTTATAGAATCTGTGTTCAGATAAATATCTGATAAAATCCACGAATGCAGCGGATTCATTAACAATTTACAGATAAAAAATGAAAAAAAAAAAAAAAAAAAAGAAATCATTGACTTCCCTCCCATATCTTGTATCCATAGTATTTTTGCCCTGGTGGGTCTCTCTTTCATTTAATAAAAGTCTGGAACCTTGGGTTATAAATTGGTGGAATACCCGGCAATCCGAAACTTTCTTGAATGATATTCAAGAGAAAAGGATTCTAGAAAAATTTATAGAATTAGAAGAACTATTCCTCTTGGACGAAATGATAAAGGAATACCCTGAAACACAGATACAAAAGCTTCGTATAGGAATACACAAGGAAACAGTACAATTAGTCAAAACACACGATGAGTATAATCTCCATATCATTTTTAATTTATCGACAAATATAATCTGTTTCGCTATTCTAAGTGGTTATTGTATTCTGGGTAATGAAGAACTTGTTATTCTTAATTCTTGGGTTCAGGAATTCCTGTATAACTTGAGTGACACAATAAAAGCTTTTTCAATTCTTTTAGTTACTGATTTATGGATCGGATTTCATTCAACCCATGGTTGGGAACTTATGATTGGTTCAGTCTACAACGATTTTGGATTGGCTCATAACGATAAAATTATATCCGGTCTTGTTTCCACTTTTCCAGTTATTCTAGATACAATTGTGAAATATTGGATCTTCCATTATTTAAATCGTGTATCTCCTTCGCTTGTAGTCATTTATCATTCAATCAACGAATAAAGAACTCATTTGGTCTCTTGATATCAATCAAATAAGAATGTTTCTTCGTGTTTAAAGAATAAAGAAAGTATTTTCAATCTTACTTATTCTTTATTTATACTTATACCTGTTCAAGGTATTCGTCCCATATTCTAGTACAATTATTCCAGTACAATGGCAGACTCGCGGATAGGGAACTACACTAATTAGTTACCTTTCTAATTTATTGTAGAAATTCTGGTATCAATGATTGAACCATGCAAAATAGAAATATTTTTTCTTGGGTAAAGGAACAGATGACTCGATCCATTTCTGTATCAATCATGATATATGTAATAACTCGGGTATCTATTTCAAATGCATATCCCATTTTTGCGCAGCAGGGTTATGAAAATCCGCGTGAAGCAACTGGACGAATTGTATGTGCAAATTGCCATTTAGCTAATAAGCCCGTGGATATTGAAGTTCCGCAAACTGTACTTCCTGATACTGTATTTGAAGCAGTTGTTCGAATCCCTTATGATATGCAACTGAAACAAGTTCTTGCTAATGGGAAAAAGGGGGCTTTGAATGTGGGAGCTGTTCTTATTTTACCCGAAGGATTTGAATTAGCCCCCCCCGATCGTATTTCTCCCGAGGTGAAAGAAAGGACGGTAAATCTATCCTTTCAGAGTTACCGTCCCAATAAAAGAAATATTCTTGTAATAGGTCCTGTTCCCGGCCAGAAATATAGTGAAATTGTTTTTCCCATTCTTTCCCCCGACCCTGCAACGAAGAAAGACGTTCACTTCTTAAAATATCCAATATATGTGGGTGGAAATAGAGGAAGGGGTCAGATTTATCCTGATGGGAGCAAGAGTAACAATACAGTCTATAATGCTACATCGGCAGGAATAGTAAGCAGAATAGTACGTAAAGAAAAGGGGGGATATGAAATAACCATAGTTGATGCATCAGATGGACATCAAGTGGTTGATATTGTACCTCCAGGACCGGAACTTCTTATTTCAGAGGGTGAATCCATCAAGCTTGATCAACCATTAACAAGCAATCCTAATGTAGGAGGTTTTGGTCAGGGAGATGCAGAAATAGTGCTTCAAGACC